GTAACTATTGAAAGTGAGGATATTCTACATAATGTGAATATTCCACCCAAAAGTTTTCTTTTAGTTCAAAATGATCAATATGTAGAATCAGAACAAGTGATTGCTGAGATTCGCGCAGGAACATCCACTTTGAATTTTAAAGAGAAGGTTCGAAAACATATTTATTCTGATTCAGAGGGAGAAATGCACTGGAATACCGACGTGTATCATGCACCTGAATTTACATATGGAAATGTTCATCTCTTACCAAAAACAAGTCATTTATGGATATTATTAGGAGAGCCGCGCGGATCTGATCTAGTCTCCCTTTCGATCCACAAGGATCAAGATCAAACGAACGCTCGTTCTTTTTCTGTCAAGAAAAGATCTATTTCTAACCTCTCGGTAACTAATGATCAAGTAAAACACAAATTCTTTAGTTCGGATTTTTCTGGTAAAAAAGAAGAAGAACGCCCTGATTATTCAGAACTTAATCGAATTGTTCGTTGTAATCTCAGATATCCGACCATTCTATACGCCGATTATGATTTATTGGCAAAGAGACGAAGAAAAAGATTCATTATTCCACTCCAATCGATTCAAGAACGTGAGAACGAACTAATGCCCCTTTCGGGCATCTCGATCGAAATACCCATAAATGGTATTTTTCGTAGAAATAGTATTCTTGCTTTTTTCGATGATCCTCGATACAGAAGAAAGAGTTCGGGAATTACTAAATACGGCACTATAGAAGTCTATCCAATCGCCAAAAAAGAGTATTTAATTGAGTATCGAGGAGTCAAGGAATTTAAGCCAAAATACCAAATAAAAGTGGATCGGTTCTTTTTCATTCCCGAGGAAGTGCATATCTTACCTGGATCTTCTTCCATAATGGTACGGAACAATAGTATTATTGGGATAGATACACAAATAGCTTTAACTACAAGAAGCCGAGTAGGCGGATTGGTTCGAGTGGAGATAAAAAAAAAAAGAATTGAACTAAAAATATTTTCTGGAGATATCCATTTTCCTGGAGAGACAGATAAGATATCTCGACATAGTGGTGTCTTGATACCACCAGGAACGGGAAAGACAAATTCGAAAGAATCCAAAAAAGGGAAAAACTGGATCTATGTCCAACGGATCACACCTACCAAGAAAAAGTATTTTGTTTTGGTTCGACCTGTAGTCACATATGAAATAACAGACGGTATAAATTTAGTAAGACTTTTCCCCCCGGATCTGTTGCAGGAAATGGATAATGTGCAACTTCGAGTTGTCAATTATATCCTTTATGGAAATGGCAAACCAATTCGGGAAATTTATAACACAAGTATTCAATTAGTTAGGACTTGTTTAGTATTAAATTGTACCCAAGACAAAAAAAGTTCTTATATCGAAGAGACCCGTACTTCCTTTGTTGAAATAGGGATAAATAGTTTGATTCGAGATTTTATAAAAATAGACTTAGTGAAATCCCCTATTTCGTATCCCGCAAAAAGGAATGATCCTTCGGGTTCAGGATTTATCTCTGAGAATGGATCAGATTGCACCAATATCAATCCGTTTTCTTCCAGTTTTTTCTACTATTCCAACGCAAGGATTAAAGAATCCCTTAATAAAAACCAAGGAACTATTCATACATTGTTGAATAGAAATAAGGAATACCAATCTTTGATAATTTTGTCATCTTCCAATTGTTTTCGAATGGGCCCATTCAACGATGTAAAATATCACAATGTGATAAAAGAATTAATTAAAAAAGATCCCCCAATTCCAATTAGTAATTTCTTGGGCCCTTTAGGAACAGCCCTTCAAACTGCGAATTTTTATTCATTTTCCCATTTAATAACTTATAATCAGATCTTGGTAATTAACTATTTGCAACTTGACAACTTAAAACAGACCTTTCAAGTAATTAAATATTTTTTAATGGATGAAATTGATAAAATTTATAATTCTGATTCGTGCAGTAACATTATTTTGAATCCATTCAATTTAAATTGGTATTTTCTTCAGCACAATTATTGTGAAGGGATGTCTACAATAATGAGTCTTGGGCAGTTTATTTGTGAAAATGTATGTATAGCCAAAAACGGACCACACCTCAAATCGGGTCAAGTTCTAATTGTTAAAATTGATTCTGTAGTAATACGATCCGCTAAGCCTTATTTGGCCACCCCAGGAGCAACGGTTCATGGCCATTATGGGGAAATCCTTTACGAAGGAGATACATTAGTTACATTTATATATGAAAAATCGCGATCTGGTGATATAACGCAGGGCCTTCCAAAAGTGGAACAGGTATTAGAAGTGCGTTCGATTGATTCAATATCGATGAATCTCGAAAAGAGGGTTGAGGGTTGGCACGAATGTATAACAAGAACTCTTGGAATTCCTTGGGGGTTCTTGATTGGTGCTGAGCTAACTATAGTGCAAAGTCGTATCTCTTTGGTTAATAAGATCCAAAAGGTTTATCGATCCCAGGGGGTGCAGATCCATAATAGACATATAGAAATTA